AATTTTCTTCTTCTCATCGCAGTCTCACCTAGGATTTTCTCTCAAGAAAAGGAATTTGAAAGAAAAAGCAAATTTTTTGTTTCGAATTTCTACTAAAGAGAAAATTCAAAATTCTTAGCAATTGGTAGAAATGGATTGCAATAAAAATTTATTTCCATTGCAATCCATTTCTATGTTATTCTATTCCACCTCTTAGAAAAAAAAAACCCCCCGCCATGTAAATGACCTTTAACAATTACCCATTAGACGTCGAAGTATTCCGTCTTTTTTGGAATCTGAACCTTAATTCTTTCTTTGCCCGACTTGCCCTTAGGTATCTTTTAACCTGGGGTCTTGAAACAAATTCTTTGAGTCACCGAATCGCACTTACATATCTGTTAAACAAAGGGTTGCAAACAAATTCCTTGTTTGACAGGCTGGCACTTACGTATGTGTTAAATGGGGGTCTTGAAACAAATTCCTTGTTTGACAGACTTGCACGTGCATATCTTGTGAACATGGGTCTTGAAACAAATTCCTTGTTTGACACAATTGCACGTGCATTTTTACATCTTTTGAGAGGTCGTCAAACAAGGAATTTGTTTGATAAAATGGCCCTTATGTATCTTGTGAAGAGGTGTGACGAAGCTGTTCATAAGGGCCTGTCCGTGAGGGGTTTTGCAGACCTCTTCGACCTTGCCCAAGTAGAAGGCATCAACTTAATCGATCGAAATTTACAAAGAATTTCAAAAACTCCGACGGCTTGGCAAACGGCAAAAATTGCCGTTGCCTGCCGATCGATCGAGGCCTTCCACCAAGAAAACACGGACGAGTTCGGATATACTGCGAAGCTTGGATATTGGACGGGTGCTCTCGAACGTTTACGACAACTCGAAAAAGAGGAAAATTCAGAGTCCGATTAAGAACACGGACTTGCAGAACTCTATTTATTATTTAATCGATATTTTAGTATAATAGAATATCGATTAAATAATAATAAGAGGTACAAATAGTAAATCGAGGTACACATTCTATGACAATTCTTAACTTTCCCTCTGTTTTGGTACCTTTAGTAGGCCTAGTATTTCCGGCAATCACAATGGCGTCTTTATTTCTTTATGTTCAAAAAAATAAGATTGTTTAGAACCGATGGGATAAAATCTCATTAGTTTGGTTTTAGACTTCTATAATAACGCCGGTATTAGTGAAAGATGGTATAAGCAGCTTCCGTCGAAAAACTCTTATATCTGCAGAACCACGATATATGGGTAAATGGAGTATGTGGATATCTTTAGTGGGGTCGTACGAAGGATATGTTATTAGTTTAGATCTAATCAATTTAATGAATTATTCCTTAATGAATTACTCTTAAAAGTTCCTATCAAACTAGTGCTAATTGATGAGAGTTACTTCGGAAACAGAAAGACTAAAGTCAAATTCATTTGGGATATTCTCTCAATTCCAAGAAACTGAAACCGGATCAAGTATGAGTTGTCGATCAGAACATATATGGATAGAACCTATAACGGGATCTCGAAAAACAAGTAATTTCTGCTGGACTGTTATCCTTTTTTTAGGTTCATTAGGATTCTTGTTGGTTGGAACTTCCAGTTATCTTGGTAGAACTTGGATATCTTTATTTCCGTTTCAGCAAATTGTTTTTTTTCCACAAGGGATTGTGATGTCTTTCTATGGGATCGCGGGTCTTTTTATTAGCTCCTATTTGTGGTGCACAATTTCTTGGAATGTAGGTAGTGGTTATGATCGATTCGATCGAAAAGAAGGAATCGTGTGTATCTTTCGTTGGGGATTTCCCGGGAAAAATCGGCGTATCTTTCTCCGATTCCTTATAAAAGATATTCAGTCCGTCCGAATCGAAGTTAACGAGGGTCTTTATGCTCGTCGTGTCCTTTATATGGATATCCGAGGACAGGGAGCCCTTCCATTGACTCGTACTGATGAGAATTTGACTGCGTGGGAAATTGAACAAAAAGCTGCGAAATTGGCCTATTTCTTGCGTGTACCCATTGAAGTCTTTTGAGAACTGTGAGAAAATTTCTCAGCAGGAGGGGAAAAACTCACGAATCCTCTGTTTCTATCACGAATTTCTCTAACATAACTAAACTGAGGTTTATTCCGAACATGGATTCGAGCTAAAGTAGGCGTATAAGGGGGAAGTAGAAAACAAAACGCTTTTTGTTTTGGGGTCTTTTAGAGGTCTGTAAATCTACACAATCCAATTCAATAATAACAAGAAGTAACAAATTGAAATAATAGATTTCTCGCATACTCAACCATTTAGAAAAAAACTTTCCCAGTTTCTATTTTCTATTTTAAGTTCAATATCTATAAATCAAAATAGAAAAATCCAGACTTGGTGAAATTGAAACTTTAGATTCAGATAGATCATATGTAAATTTTTTTCAATCGACACGCCTTAATTTATCTGTTTTTGTGCTCCTTACTGTCCAAACAATTGGATTCCTTATAACGATTAAGGATAACTAGCCAATTCCTGCTTTGGTTTGCTGCTCATTTTTGATCATCACAAGATTCTTCAGAAACTTCCCTCAATTATTCGCTCCCTGACTCCTGAGAGTCAGTGAAATTTTTCTAAATATTAGAATTTTTCTAGAATAATAGAAAGGGCGTTCTTTCGTCTCAAAATATGAATCATATTCATTCCTTAAAGTTGTTCTTTCAGGTACGCCTCGAAGGGAGATACTTTTACCCAATTGAGTTGATATATCGAAAAAGAATATTTTTTGGATTCTTTATTCATTCGAATTCAAAGTAGCTTCTTAAGTCAATTTCGGTACTCTTTCTCGATTCAAGAACTAAGGCCTAACGCACAAAGAAAAAGAGTGAATAGATTCCTCGGTTCGATACCTTGGAATAGAACTCGTGTGTAAGCAAAATATTAGAGGGCCTCGCGTCGACGACTGAAGGGGTTCATTAACAATTCATAGATGAAAAAATGGCAAAAAAGAAAGCATTCACTCCTCTTTTATATCTTGCATCTATAGTCTTTTTGCCCCGGTCTATTTCTCTCTTATTTAATAAAAGTCTAGAATCTTGGGTTACTAATTGGTGGAATACTGCGCAATCCGAAACTTTTGTGAACGAGATTGAAGAAAAGAGTATTCTCGAAAAATTCATAGAAATAGACGAACTTCTCCTCTTGGACGAAATGATCAAGGAATATGCGGAAACACCTCTCCAAAACCTTTGTATAGGAATCCAGAACGAAACAATCCAATTAATCAAGATGCATAATGAGGATCATATTCATACGATTTTGTATTTATCGACAAATTTAATCTCGTTCCTTATTTTAAGTGGTTATTCTATTTTGGGTAATAAAGAACTTGGGATTCTTAACTCGTGGACTCAGGAATTCCTATATAACTTAAGTGACACAACAAAAGCGCTTTCTATTCTTTTATTAGCCGATTTATGTCTCGGATTTCATTCGACCCGTGGTTGGGAACTACTAATTAGCTCTGTCTACAAAGATTTTGGATTTGTTCATAATGATCAAATTATATCTTGTCTTGTTTGTATTCTTCCAGTCATTCTCGATAGCATTTTTAAATATTGGGTTTTCTATTATTTAAATCGTCTATCTCCGTCACTTGTAGTGATTTATCATTCAATAAGTGAAAAATGATCTATGAATATGAAATTCATCGAATTCGAATGTTTTTTACTTTGTAGTTGTACATAAGGAAAGCATTGCAAATCGTCCTTACTTTTTCCATTTCGATGTGATCCTATATTTTATTCCCATAACAATATTCCAGTCAATAGCAGACTCGTGGATAGGAAACTCGATTAGTAACCTACTCAATTTATTGTAGAAATTTTCCGTATCAATGATTGGACCATGCAAACTAGAAATACTTTTTCTTGGCTAAAGGAACGGATTACTCGATCCATTTCCGTATCGCTCATGCTATATATGCTAACTCGGACATCTATTTCAAGTGCCTATCCCATTTTTGCCCAGCAGGGTTATGAAAATCCGCGCGAAGCGACCGGGCGTATTGTATGCGCCAATTGTCATTTAGCTAATAAGCCTGTGGATATTGAGGTTCCACAAGCGGTACTTCCCGATACTGTATTTGAGGCAGTTGTTCGAATTCCTTATGATATGCAACTGAAACAAGTTCTTGCTAATGGTAAAAAGGGCACTTTGAATGTCGGGGCTGTTCTTATTTTACCGGAGGGGTTTGAATTAGCCCCTCCCAATCGTATTTCCCCCGAGATGAAAGAAAAGGTAGGCAATCTGTCTTTTCAGAGCTATCGCCCCAATAAAAAAAATATTCTTGTCATAGGCCCTGTTCCCGGTCAGAACTATAGTGAAATCACCTTTCCTATTCTTTCTCCAGACCCCGCTACTAAGAAAGATAGTCACTTCTTAAAATATCCTATATATGTCGGCGGAAATAGGGGAAGAGGTCAGATTTATCCCGACGGGAGCAAGAGTAATAATACAGTTTATAATGCTACAGCAGCCGGTATAGTAAGTAAAATCATACGAAAAGAAAAGGGGGGATACGAAGTAACCATAACGGATGCATCGGATGGACGTCTAGTGGTTGATATTATCCCCCCAGGGCCGGAACTTCTCGTTTCAGAAGGCGAATCTATCAAATTGGATCAACCGTTGACGAGTAACCCTAATGTGGGCGGATTTGGTCAAGGAGATGCAGAAATTGTACTGCAAGATCTATTCCGTGTCCGAGGTCTTTTGCTCTTCTTGGCCGCTGTTATTTTGGCACAAATCTTTTTGGTTCTTAAAAAGAAGCAGTTCGAGAAGGTTCAATTGTCCGAAATGAATTTCTAGACTCGGGAATTTTTCAACATCAAGTTCGTAAAAAGACTCAAACTCATTTTAGCCCTTAGCGATGAAAAAATGAAATGCTAAAAAGACCTTAGCTTGTTTATCCTTTTTCTATGAGATGACAGGAAGTCCTTATACCGCATTCCTAATCCTAGTATGTAGATTGTGAAGAAGA